CAACATAATCAAAATATTATATTCATAGAAATGACAAAACGGAAATCCTTGGCTCTGATGTTTCAAACTACTCCATTCTTTTGTTTCTTATGATGTTTTTGAAGACTATGAATCAATCAATAGATCTATAGTCTCTGTCCTTCTTCCATAAAACTTTTACGAAACAACAAAACAAAGAAGGAATCAATCGATTTTCTGTATAATCCATATTATTATTTATTATATTATATGGATTTATACAGAAAAGACATCCTGCAAATCATTTATATACTAATTTATATACTAATAAAAATTTATATACTAATAAAACCTTACTCTATAAAAACTCTAAAGAGAAAATCAAAACTGTAATGAGATAATAAATAAGAATTTGGCTATGCGTAAAAATCAAATCTGCTTTTCAACCGGAACAGTAAAAGTCTTTTTTTGTTTGAATCATTTTTCTTTTATTAAGTTATAAGTTGAAAAGTTAATTGAATAATTGAAGAAGTTCTATTTGCTTAATGAATTACTCACCCCTAACCCTTTTTTTGTCCACTACTTCTTATGAATCTAAACAAATTATGAATCTAAACAAAGGGGTTTCAATAGACCCGAAAAAGAAGGAATAGTAATCTTTGACGAACAGACAAAGAGGAGAAAGGAGAAAAAATCATTATTATTTCGATAGAAGATGACACAAGAAAGGTTGGAAAATCCTTTCTTGTATCGAATAGAAGATTAGGAAGACTAGTGATCCCCCCCTAGAAGTCTTTGTTCCTTTCGTTTATCCCACCCTTTCCTTGTATTCTCTTCCTTTGTATGTCTATTTTCTATTACTAGGAATGGGAGACAAGTAATGAATTCCAGACATTCCGCGAAAACAGTATAAACAAAGCAAGCAAGGAGGTTTACAGAATTTTTTGATCATACATAATTGTATCGATCGACAATAATTCGGCGCTTTTTACCAACTCGATGTTAAGGAATCTCTGGATCTAGAAATTCATTTCATACAATTGAACCTTTTCAAACTGTTTCTTTTTAAGAACCAAAAAAATTTGTGCCAAAATAACGGATGCCAAGAAGAACAAAAGGCCTTGGACGCGTAATGGATCTTGAAGCACTATTTCTGCATCTCCCTGACCAAACCCTCCCGCATTAGGATTGCTTGTTAATGGTTGATAAAGCTTGATGGATTCGCCCTCTGAAACAAGAAGTTCTGGTCCTGGAGGTATAATATCAACCGCTTGATGTCCATCCGATGCATCAACTATGGTTATTTCATATCCCCCCTTTTCTTTACGTACTATTCTGCTTACTATTCCTGCTGATGTAGCATTATAGACTGTATTGTTACTCTTGTTACCATCAGGATAAATCTGACCCCTTCCTCTATTCCCACCTACATATATGGGATATTTTAAGAAGTGAACGTCCTTCTTCGTAGCAGGGTCGGGGGAAAGAATGGGGAAGACAATTTCACTATATTTCTGACCGGGAACAGGACCTATCACAAGAATATTTCTTTTATTGGGACGATAATTCTGAAAAGATAGATTTCCCGTCTTTTCTTTCACCTCGGGGGAAATACGATCAGGGGGGGCTAATTCGAATCCCTCGGGTAAAATAAGAACAGCCCCTACATTCAAAGCCCCTTTTTTACCATTAGCAAGAACTTGTTTCACTTGCATATCATAAGGGATTCGAACAACTGCTTCAAATACAGTATCAGGAAGCACAGCTTGCGGAACTTCAATATCCACGGGCTTATTAGCTAAATGGCAATTGGCACATACAATTCGTCCAGTTGCTTCTCGTGGATTTTCATAACCCTGTTGCGCAAAAATGGGATACGCATTTGAAATAGATGCCCGAGTTATTACATATATCATGATCGATACAGAAATGGATCGAGTCATCTGTTCCTTTACCCAAGAAAAAGTATTTCGATTTTGCATGGTCCAATCATTGATCCTGGAATTTCTACAATAAATTAGAAAGGTAGCTAGCTAGTATAGTTCCCTATCCACGAGTCTGCCATTGTACTGGAATAATTGTACTGGAATATAGGACGAAAACCTTGAACAGGTAGAAATATAAAGAATAAGTAAGATTGAAAATACTTTCTTTATAAATGAAGAAACATTCTGATTTGATTGATATCAGGAGATCAAATGAGTTCTTCATTCATTCATTGAATGATAAATGACTACAAGTGAAGGAGATACACGATTTAAATAATGGAAGATCCAATATTTCACAATTGTATCTAGAATAACTGGAAAAGTGGAAACAAGACCAGATATAATTTGATCGTTATGAGCCAATCCAAAATCGTTGTAGACCGAACCAATCATAAGTTCCCAACCATGGGTCGAGTGAAATCCGATCCATAAATCAGTAACTAAAAGAATCGAAAAAGCTTTTAGTGTGTCACTTAAGTTATAGAGGAATTCCTGAATCCAAGAATTCAGAATGACAAGTTCTTCATTACCCAGAATGAAATAACCACTTAGAATAGTGAAAGAGATTATATTTGTTGAGAAATGCAAAATGATATGGAGATTATATTCATTGTGTGTTTTGACCAATTGTATCGTTTCCTTGTGTATTCCTATACGAAGCTTTTGTATATGTGTTTCCGGGTACTCCTTTATCATTTCGCCCAACAGGAAGAGTTCTTCTAATTCTATGAATCTTTCTAGAACGTTTTTCTCTTGAATATCATTCAAAAAAGTTTCGGATTGCCGGGTATTCCACCAATTAGTAACCCAGGGTTCCAAACTTTTATTAAATGAGAGAGAGACCCACCAGGGCAAAAATACTATAGCTACAATATAAGGGAGGGAAGTCAATGCTTTCTTTTTTTTTTCATTTTTTATCTGTGAATTGTTAATGAACCCGCTTCATTCGTCGATTCTATCTGATATTTCTCTGAAGCACGAATTCTATAACAAGGTATCGAACCTATGAAGCTATTTATTCCCATTTTTGTGTAAAATTTTGTGTAAAAATGGAGTCCTTGGCTTGGATATAGAAAGAATATAGAAATAGAATAAGGGTCCTTTTCGGATGAAAAAAAAAAAAAAAAAATAAGCAAATATGATTCCAAGAGATATCTCAATTGGGTAAATTCGAACTAATTTCATATTCATTTGTTCCTTTTGGTGAGTACTCGAAAACCCACTTGAAGTAACGAATATTATTCTGATTTCGAGACGAAAAACAAAACCCCCGGATTAATTAATTATTTCAAAACGTTTCACTGTCTAACCACAGACCAGGAATAACGTATTAATTCCAAATCTTGGTCCTAAAAAGATGAATTCTGTATTACGAACTAAGGGAACGGGGAAAGAAAATCTAATCTAATATATTTTGCTCGAATGAGTATTCTGAAGAAACTTCAATTGTATTAAAAAGGGACTTAGCAAGTTCCTTCCCTCATGCTGAGAAAACATTCATTCTTCGGTTCATTTCAAAATACTTCAATTGGTACGCGCAAGAAAGAGGCCAATTCGGCAGCTTTTTGTTCAATTTCTCGTGGAGTAAAATTCTCATCAGTACGGGTCAAGGGAATGGCTCCTTGGCCTCTTATTTCCATATAAAGGACACGACGAGGATAAAGACCCTCTTTAACCTCCATTCTGATAGATTGGATATCTCTCATAAGAAAACGGAGGAAAATGCGACGATTTATTCCAGGAAATCCCCAACGAAAAATACACACTATTCCTTCTTTTCTATCAAATCGGTCATAACCACTACCCACATTCCACGAAATTGTGCACCATAAATAGAAGCTAATGAATAGACCTGCAATGCCATAGAAAGACATCACGGTCCCTTGTGGAAAAAAAAGAATTTGCTGAGATGGAAATACGGATATCAGATTCCTACCAAGATAACTGGAAGTTCCAACCACTAAGAATCCTAATGAACCTAAAAAAAGGATACAGGCCCAACAAAAATTACTTGTTTTTCGAGACCCCGTTATAAGTTCTATCCATATATGTTCTGATCGCCAGTTCATACTATACTAGATTCAGTTGCATTCGAATTCGATTGGAATTGAGAGAATAACTCAAATAAATTTGACTTTTCTTGATCCCGAAGTAACTCTCATCAACTAGCACTATTTTAATGGGAACCATTAGGAGTAATTGGTTAGATACATTGACTTTCTATTTATTGACTTTCTATTTAAAATATTCGCCCATTTATTTTTAACCAGCTATACCCGCATATACATGCATTTATGCAGATATCATTATCCGTATGCATAACAGTTCTTTCATTTGTCTTCGGAAAAAGTCACATATCGTACCATATTATTATACTAAATAAATATCTGTATTATGATCCAGTGTTGAAATAAATTGATGAGATTTGATTTGGTCCCATCGGATCTAGACAATCTTATTTTTTTGGACATGAAGAGATAAAGAAGCCATTGCAATTGCCGGAAATACTAGGCCCACTAAAGGCACAAAAATAGAGGGTAAGTTGAAATCTGTCATAGAATGGGTGCCCCGATTTAATATTTGTATTGTACCTATTATAAAGATGTCTTATGATCTTATGACAAGTATATCTATTATAAATAAATATATAAATAAATATAAAATAATAAATAAATAAATAATAAATAAATAATATTAAGAAGAAATAAGAAATAATATTAAGTATTAATAAGTGCAAGGAATGTAGAACTAAATTAAGTGTACTTATTTATCTTTCCACATGAATATGTATGATAATCCACTTGAATTTCATATAAAAAATTTGATTCTTCTTCTCCCATCCTTATCTTCTTTCTCTAATAGATAAGCTTTAATACTAATCAACAAGGAACTTTTTATTATTTATTATGAGTTCGCGACTTTATTTAACCAATCCAATCCAACAAAACAAACGGGGATTCTATTCTTTCTATTCTATATGTCTTCTATATTTCGATGTTATATATTTCATTCTTGTTATATTAAGAATATTGTCTATACGTAAGAATATTAATATTAATACGTAAGAAGGCCGGATATCTTTTTTCCCTAATTCCTCGGTAAGGAGAAATTCGCTCTTTTATCCTACCTCTATTCCTGATTACTAATCAGGAATAGAGGTAGGATAAAAAATAGATCTGGAGGAAAAAATCAGATAAAAAAAAGAATTATCCGAAACCTCTGACTATTACATTACTACAAGTAGAACTTATGTCGCCAAAGAAAACACTATTCTTCTTAAGTTTTTTTGATTATGATGAACTAAATATTTGTTCGCTACAAATAATTGACAAATAATTGAATGTAGTGCTATACTTTAATTTTTACAATTTTGATTCAAGGGAAAGAAACCGTGGAGTTGAAATAACTCACTCAGAACACCCTTTAAAGGATTACGTGGTACGATTGGGTCGAATAAGCCCTTATGGAATGAATACTCAGCCACTTGTGAACCTTCGGGTACTGTCTTATTCAATGTTTGTTCAATTACTCTTTTACCCGCAAATGCAATGTAGGCATTTGGTTCAGCAATAATGACATCTCCCAACATACCAAAACTGGCTGTTACTCCACCGGTTGTAGGAGAAGTAAGGATTGATACATAGAATAACTTTTTATTTGATTGATAATCATATGAAGCAGAAGATATTTTAGCCATTTGCATCAAGCTCAAACTTCCTTCTTGCATGCGTGCTCCTCCAGAAGCACACACAATAATGACAGGTAGAGATCGATTAGTAGCATACTCGATCAAACGGGTGATTTTCTCGCCGACTACGGATCCCATACTACCTCCCATGAACTGAAAATCCATAACCCCAATTGCTATCGGAATACCATTTAGTTGACCTATGCCTGTTTGAACCGCTTCAGTTAAACCTGTCTTTCTTTGATAAGAATCGATACGATCTCTATAAGGTTCTTCCTCTGAATGAAATTCAATGGGGTCCATAGAGACCATATCTTCATCCATAGGATCCCAAGTGTCCGGATCAATCGAAAGTTCGATTCTATCTGAACTACTCATTTTCAAATGATATCCACACTGTTCACAAATATTCATTTTTGACCTAAAAAATTTTTTATAGTTTAATCCATAACAATTTTCGCATTGAACCCATAAATGTCTATATTTTTTAGTTATATCGAAATCATTAGATCTTCCTCTTATATTGAAATCATTGCCATTACTACTCGTTTTTATACTAGAACCCTCGCTTTCACTACCACTTACACTTTCAGTACAAATGAAAGTGTAAATATAACTGTCACTGTAATTGTCGGTACCACCTGAAATAGAACTATTAATACTGACTTCAAAACGAAGATAACTATCAATGCAACTATTAATGTGATTATTCCAACTAGATTGAGTATCATACATGTAATGATAATAGTAGTGATTGTTACTCTTAGACTCACTATTTAAATAATTAGAAAAAAAACTTTCTAGTTCACTCAGAAAAGAACTATCATTGTCAATCTCAAAAATCTGATTTTCAATATCAAAATATACAGAATAATTGTCACCATTACTATCCCTAACTAAAAAAGTGTCATCAGAGATCAAACTCCAAATATTCCTGACATCAAATAAATAATCAACATTACTGAAACTATAACTGTCACTATTACTCCAACTCGGAATCTTTTTCCCCGTATCATTTAGAACAGATTCCTCACTTCCACTGGTATGCCCAATAGCATCAGAACTATCCATTGATTTACTTAGTCCACACCTATGTTCTAACTTTTCGTTAGACAATATCGAATTGAACCGCCATTTTTCCATAGAGTCTTCCCGCCCCCTATTTGATGAAAATACAATAGATGAATAGTCATTCGATGAATAATCATTTTACTATTTTATTTCCTATCAGAATTAAGCATATGGATCCAATCATTAGGATTGTTAACTAACAACGAGTGAGTATTTAAAGAAATGATTCTACTTTTTTTTGGAGAATCCGGGGTATCACTTCGATATATATATATATATATATTATTCTTAATATGATATGAGAAAATCTTTTTCTCAATTAGAAATTTTAAATTCAATTATAAATAGAAATATAAAGACAGGTTTCTCTCATGTCATGTACAAATTCTCAAGGAAAAGATAAAGAAAATAGTGGTTTCTTCCTATAAATGAAGAATGAATTCTCGTATAATTTCGTATCGTATAATCAAATAATACGTTTCGATTGCAAGATGGAACGAAAAAGACAATATACAGGATGGGTAAAAGTAGCCCCTTCCTGGCTGGATCTATGGTCTGAAACTGCGGGATATAAACTGATCCACCAATCCCAAGGATCCATAGGATTAATTATAGATCCAACAATAAACAATAGAAGTAAGTATTGGGTCGTTTAGTCTTCGATCTTATCTTGTATTTAGATATATGTATCCATATATCTAATATAGCTAAGATCTGTACATATGAAAGATATATGCAAATACTATACTCGATACCCTTATATATACTCTTATATATACTATATAGTATAGGATA